TCAAGAAAAGCTCCAGAAGATGTTAATCGTAAATAAGAAGATTGTTTACGAAGAAAAACTAATACAAATTCGCATTCAGATACATAAGAATTATATGGGAACCGAAATAGTCTTTTATTTTCTTTTGAAAAAAAAATAGAATTATTCGGAGTAATAAGACTATTCCAATTATGATATTCGTGAAGAAAGAATCGCAATAAATGTAAAGAAGGAACATCTTGGATCCAGCATTGAAGGATTTGAACCAAGATTTTCAGATGGATGGGATAAGGTATTAGTATATCTGACACATAATTTAAATGCGATAATTTGTCCTCCAAAAAGGGAAATATTGAATGAATAGATCGTAAATTCAAATTCTGAGATTTTGGTATTTTTTTTTCTTCGAGGGAAGATACTAATCGCAGCAAGAATGGAATTTCCACAATGACTGCAAAACCTTCCAATATCATCTGAGAATAAAAATTAAAATAAAAATAATTGTTGTGCCCAACAAATCGATTTTGGTTAGAATCATTAACCGAATAAATCAAATAATTCTGTTGATACATTCGAATAATTGAACGTTTCACAAGTACTGAACTAGATTTATTGTCATAACCAAAAATTTCCGTGGATTCGTAAAAAATCGAACCATTTAAACCACGATCATGAGCAAATGTGTAAATATACTCCTTAAAGAGAAGCGGATATAGAAAGTGTTGTTGCCGAGATCTATCTTTTTCTAAATATCCTTGTAATTCTTCCATTTCCATTTCTACTTGAACCAGAGGCAGGACCCATTTCATTTTTGGGGTTATCAAATGATACATAGTGCAATATGGTCAGAACAGGGTATATATTATGTATATAATTACAGTAAGAAAAAAATATATATCCCACAAACAAAGGAAACAGGGGAGTCCAATCAACAGATCTTTTTCCTCTCCTTTTCTATCCAATTGGTTTATGTTCGTTATAATTACAAGAGGGTCAAAAATCCTTTATTTTTGCAACTCGATCGCTCTTTTGACTTTGGAATAAATTCTCTTTATCAGTATACTGTTTCTTCTACACATCCGTCTCCAATCCATAATAAAGAATAATTAGGATTCATTAAAAAAAAAAGAAAGAAAATCAATGGTCCACTCACAAAAGAACCCACCCTTTCCCGCATCAGGCACTAATCTATCTTTAACGTCTAATTAGATCGGGTAATCATTCAAATTAAGAACAAAAGCTCGTTGCTTTTTATTTCACCAGAATTAGAGCCATAGGGCTCTATCCATTTATTCACTAGACCCAACTGTAAATGTGAATTTTTTTTTCACTTCCAAAAAGAAAAAAAATTTGTAACGATCCGGTAAGGATAAACTCAAAGTTCTACTTTAATTAAAATTAAATAATAATCTACTTTAATTAAATAATAAATTAAATAATTAAATTAATATAATAATTAAATAATAAAAAAAATAATAATTTACGACATGCTGTTTTTTCCATTCATTACCTTTGAGGATCAGTCGTGGTCTTATAGACTCTACCAATAGTCTGGACGAATCTGTTGCTTCATCCAAATGTGTAAAAGATTATAGTCGCACTTAAAAGCCGAGTACTCTACCGTTGAGTTAGCAACCCGAATAAAATAAATAGGATATGTAAATACGGTCAAAATAAAAAAATCAATTGAATTGCACTGCACGACCCCGTCAAAACATTGAACTAGAACAAATCTTTCTTTTCGATTTGTTGATCAATTAAAAACACCAAAATACCAAAATGGACAGATCAGATTAAACAACAACAGATTCCCAATAGAGATGTAAAAATTGTGACAAACCACCATTTTATTTATCAATTTTCTTTTCTTTTTCGTTAAGAAAATACATCTTGTATGCCAGTAAATCCGGTAGGGCAAACCCATCATTTGACTGAAGTGAAGGAAAGAAAAAACCAATATGGGGTGGAGATAAACGGATCTATTTATCTACGATCGAATTATATTTCTTCGATGCACCATTGTCAATATGAATCCAATGTTAAGAAAACAAATTTAAGTAAATCAAATAAGGACTTGTGTTGGATTGGCACAACATAAACATAAATAATCAATTTGGATGAAAAAAAAATACGAAAGAGGTAAAGTAAAGAAAAAATCTCGGGTTTATTCAATCAATAGAGGTACAATAAGCAAGATTAACCCCTTGTTTGTTGGTGGATTCCCGCAACAAACAAAACAAGAAAAAAAGTAAATTAAGTATGAATACAGCAAGAAAAAGGCAAATTGTGTGTAAATAATTACACAAAGATAGATACTAGTTACCCCCCCCCTTTTTTTCATTTATTAATTTTGTTTTTTTCCTTTAATTAACTCGAATCGAAGTTCTTTCTTGAAATAATTCTGCCTTCCTTAAAATATCACAAACAGTTCCCGTAGGTTGAGCACCTTTTTCAAGGAAATATAGAATAACAGGAACATTTAAATAAGTTTGATTCTTTATCGGATCGTAAAAACCTACTTTTCTAAGATCTCTTCCTTCTCTTCGGGATCGAACATCAATTGCAACGATTCGGTAGATGGCTCATTGGAATAGATGTAAATAAACAATGCCCCCCCTAGAAACGTATGGGAGGTTTTCTCCTCATACGGCTCGAGAAAAAAGGATTCTAAATTTCTGTATATGTATATAATGGCAAATGGATCCATAAAATCATAAATTAGACTATGATTTGAGTCGTTTTTTTATTCTTCCTTACAGAAAAAAAGAAATCTCATTCGTACTCATAACTCAAGTTGGGTAATTCTGACAGAGTTCGAAGGGAAACCCTTAGACATTTATTGAGCCGTCTCTAACCTCTTTTGTTTGTCTCATCTCGAATCTATTTTTATTCCTCATTCTGATTCAATTGTTGAGACAATTGAAAATAGTGTTTACTTGTTCCGGAATCCTTTATCTTTACTTTGTGAAATCATTGGGTTTAGACATTACTTCGGTGATCCTTACTCCTTTCAAAAGAGCAGCAACATACCTTTTTGTTTTTTGTTATTCTATTTCTATAGTATAGAAATAGAATATGAACGGTGGATTCCCTTGTGATACACTTTTGATCGAAATAGTTTTACCAATTCTGAAAAATTTTACTTTTTATTTTTCAAACTTCTTTGATTTTTCGATTTTTTGAACCTTTCGATTTATATATTGAGGATATACTTACAAAGTTGGTCTAACTTATTAATAGTTACTAACCCTAGATTCTTCCCCCCGATAAACGAATCCATCCTTTCTGCTCGAGCTCCATCATGTACTATTTACTTACAACCTAACACAAATTAGGTTCCTAACAGAGCAGAACAAACTATGTCGAGCTAAGAACATCTTCATTCCTATAGAAAATGATGGATGTAAGAATCCACAGCCGATCATGTCCTTCAAGTCGCACGTTGCTTTCTACCACATCGTTTCAAACGAAGTTTTACCATAACATTCCTCTAATTTTATTTCAAACCGGTATGTAATTGATTCAATATGGAATCATGAATAGTCATTGGCTCAACCGGTGTGTGTATACCGGTATATAATAGTACATACTTTCTATCTATCTATCTATCTATCTATGGATAGATAAGTATTTATCCGGGGAAGGCTCGGCAAGGATCCAATTTATTTAACTCTATATTCTATCATATGAATGAAACATATTTCTAAAAAAGACGAATAAATAAGTTTGCTTAAGGCTTATTTACATCTTAAAAAGATTGTTCGGGACGATCAATCATGAAGGATCCATTTTTCTCGAACAAATAAACTATAAACCTCAAAAGAAGAACCTTTAATATTAATAGATTTGCAATCCCGGAACAAAATCAATTATTAATAATACTTTTTTATTTTATTTTATACAATACAGATTTTGTTTTACTTCAGGTTCAAGAATTTTTCTTTTCCATCAATTCCATAAAGTCAAGTAGATGTAATATACGAATTTCCCCCCAATCGCTACATTACATTGATTTACAATTATTCATTTGAACTGGATAAGATATAAGATGAACCAGATAAAATACAAAAAAATGGGGTCCAGATCAATTCGTTTTTACTATTTTTTTTTTCCACACCAGTTTTAGAAGTTTTAAGACCAGTGATGAAATTAGTACCAAAAACTTCCTACTCTTTAGTCTCCACATAGACTGTGGAATTGGGATACCCCATTTATTTACTTTAGGCTTTTTACCCTTGGTAAGGGAATAAAGAGGCCTTTCTTTCATTCACATTTCGATTCAGAATGCTTCATGTGAGAATTGACATTTCATAGATATGGGACATCAAGTTTCCAAAAGTAACTAACTTTAAAATGAATATTGAGTAGTACGAACATATCCTGAATGTGAATGATAAACCCAGAATTTCTTTTTTGAATAAAAAAAAAAAAAAAGATATTTATTTCCACCCACATTTAACACTTGATTACGTTTGTGAGAAACCAAATGAAAGAAAAAATATGATTCTAAGAATCATTCTTAGAATTCAGAACAAAAGATTGTTCTCGTTAACAATTTTATGTTTCATGTGGGATACAATGTGATCCCATCTTTCGTTTCGGATGGAAACGATCTGGGACGGAAGGATTCGAACCTCCGAGTAACGGGACCAAAACCCGCTGCCTTACCGCTTGGCCACGCCCCATTTCGAATTTCTATTCGACACTAATAAACATTAATATTGGTATTGGTTATTCGTCAATTCCAACCCAATAAATACATTGGGGATATATTGTTGCTAGGATTCAACACATGTAGATATAGAATCAAAAAAATTCATTGATCATTACATAGAATTCAGTTAAGATATTGTATGAAAATGGAATTCCTTGTATTCTCATTTGAGAATGGAAGGAAAGATTTTTTTTTTTTATTTTGGAGAGTTCGAAAAAAAAGAAAGATTTTTGACTTGTCTTTTTTTTTCCCTTATAAAAAAAAAAAAACTCAATCAGAATAAAATTATCTAATCTACAAGAACGAAATTTTGTTATGCTTAATATCTTTAGTTTAATCTGCATCTGTCTTAATTCTATCTTTTATTCGAGTAGTTTTTTCTTCGCCAAATTGCCCGAAGCTTATGCCTTTTTAAATCCAATCGTAGATGTTATGCCTGTCATACCTTTACTTTTTTTTCTCTTAGCCTTTGTTTGGCAAGCTGCTGTAAGTTTTCGATGATTTAATACTCTGCTAAATTCATGATTTATTCGATAAATAAAAATTCGAAAAATTGATAAGACCAGATAAGTCTTACATTATGAACCCTCGATTCAAAAATCGAAATTCTTGTATATTGAATAACCACGGCGATGAATTTTGATCAACTTATTTCCTCGTTCTGACCTTACAGTGAGCAAAGACTTTATTAGGTTGCCTACAATACCTAATTATTCATATGACAAGAAATTTTTGATAACGAAGGAATCAAAATCTTATTCCAAAGAAATTCGTGAAAATGACTTTCTTTTCAAAAAACACTTCATTTTTTGGGGGGTGTCATGTCAAAACAAAATAGTGTATGTGGTAAAAAATAAGTAACCTATTCCCTTTTTCAAAAAAAAGATCTTGGAGATTGTGTAATGCTTACTCTCAAACTATTCGTTTATACAGTAGTGATATTCTTTATTTCTCTCTTCATCTTCGGATTTTTATCCAATGATCCAGGGCGTAATCCTGGACGTGAGGAATAAAAAAAGATATTTTTAGTTTTTCCTGCTTTTTCTAAATTTTTTTTCTTATGATTTTATCTATTCCATACATTTACCTATGATAAAATCAAGGGATCGAAATTCCTTCGAATTCGAAAGTCTTCAAGTAATAAGAAGAAGCGGAGAGAGAGGGATTCGAACCCTCGGTACGAATAACTCGTACAACGGATTAGCAATCCGCCGCTTTAGTCCACTCAGCCATCTCTCCCCATCCCCATCCCCATTTAAAAATGGAAAATTTTTTATGTGATGTGACACGTGAAGTAAAGATATATAAAAAGAACAATAAAGTAATATATATCTATATAGGATAAATATATATATAAGAAGAAATTTGATCAGGAATTCCATTTAGATAATGATTCGAAACGGATATCCCCAATAGAAAAATACCCTACTTCTTTTATTTTGTACGAAAGGTTTATTCCCCCGGCTTGGTTTAAGTACTGGCCGGGCCAGGCCAGTATTTCCATAGATAAAATGATTTAATAATGATTTGATATCAATCAAAAATACTTGTTGAAGTGTCATTTCTTATTATTAATACTTAATATAATATTAAGTTAATACTTAATATAATATTAAGTATTAATCTTAATATTATTACTTAATATTAAACACACATATTTATAAACGTAGTTATAATATAACTCATTTATTTGTTCAAGAGACAAGCTTTATTTGAACAATTGAGATCCAATTGACCCGAATTCTTAATTCATAAGTAAGATCTGGCAGTTGAAAGAGAAGTTGAAAAAAATAAACCATGTATTATGCAGATTTCATCCTTTCTATGATCCAGCTTCAATGATTCTTTCGGACCGGGACTGTCAGTAATGACTTCGTATCAAACGAAAAGAAAAGTATAATATAACTATAACTCATTTTATGTTATTTAAGTAAGCTTTCTGCTCTTCGCCTATTTAAGTCTAAGTCCCCGGCGGGACGAAGCGTCAACGCTAAAATTTTCATGATTCTGATGCTATCTTGATTGCACCTCACTCTTTTGTTCGACAAATGGTCCATTCATATACAATAATAAATATATAGCGGGTATAGTTTAGTGGTAAAAGTGTGATTCGTTCTATCAAAAACTTAAATAGTTAAGGGGTCTTTCCGTTTTTTTCATATTCCGATCAAAAACTTTATTTCTTAAAAAGGTTTAATCCTTTACCTCTCAATAGTATATTTGAGGAAGAATATACATTCTCACGATTTGTATCCAAAGGCCAATTAGAAATTGAATAAAAAAGATTGGATTATGGATATGGAATCGCGAAGCATAATTTTTTTGGATTGGATTAACTCTTCCAATTGAATGAGTATGAATAAAGGATCTATGGATGAAGATACAAAAGTTTATTTCCAATCGTAACTAGATCTTCCATTTTTTTTTGTAAAAGGGAAATTGAAGCCAAATAGCTATAAAACGATGGTTTTGGTTTACTAGAACCATCAGCATATTGTTTCAGCTCGGTGGAAACCAAATTCTTTTCCTCAGGATCCTGCGAGTGGAAATAGGGAACGAAGTAACTAGACTAAATGGATTTAGTATAATCCCCCTCCTCTAGAGGGATCATCTAGAAAGCAAGTAGCTTCGGATGGATTCATACAGAAAAGCTAACATAGATGTTATGGATCTAATTTTTCTCTTTGGGAATACATCGATCTTCTATAAAGGAGCCGAATGAAACCAAAATTTCATGTTCGGTTTTGAATTAGAAACGTTAAAAATGATCAACCAACGTCGACTATAACCCCTAGCCTTCCAAGCTA